ATAGCTGACTCCGTACAACCGAAAGATTGAATCCCAGATTCGACAAATAACCCATAAAATCGAGGGGATGGTTGTATAATTGGTTTATATGAATCCTTCCCGGGTTAACCCACACGTAAAAATGGCATTGCCAAAAATGGATAAGGTAATATTTCCATTGATTCATCACAAGAGGCGTCCCTTTTGATGCCAAAAGGGCTTTTCCTTGATACCTAACATAATGTATGAAAGGGTCCTTGAACAGCCCTAGCTTGGTTTGAAAATTATTATAAACAATTTTTACAATTTTTTTTTTTATTTTACCATAGAAATAAATTCGCTCAAAAAGGACTCCAAAAGATGTTGATCGTAAATGAAAAGACTGGTTACGAAGAAACCCCAGGAGGAATTCGTATTCACATACATAATAATTATAGAGGAACAAGAATAATCTTTGATTTCTTTTTCTTGATTTTTTTACCGTAAGAAAACTATCCCAACTATAATACTTGTACAAAAAGAGGCGTACTAAATGTAAAGAAGAAGCATCTTTAACCCAGTAGCGTAGGGTTTGCACAACTATTTCAAAATGGATCGAGGGGGGTATTTCTATATCTGACACATAAGTTAAATGTAAAAATTGATCTTCTAAAAAAGGAAATAGGGAATGAATTGAGCGTAAATTCTGAAATTTGACTAGCTCTTTCCTTTCTAAAAAAGCTTCTACGCGTAGGGAAAAAAAAAATTCGATAATTACTGAAAAAGTATCTGATAGCATTTGAGAATACAAACTTTTCTTGTACCCCAAAAATTCATTTTGGTTAGAACCTTTACTAAAAATAACCAAACGATTCCGTGGATACATTTGATTAATTAAACGTTTCCGAAGTAGGAAACTCAATTTTTTGTCAGAATCCACATCCACATTTTCCAACAAAGTAGATCTATGATCATGAGCAAATGCATAAATATACTCCTGAAAGATAAGCGGATAGAGAAAGTCGCGTTGACGAGACTTATCGAGCTCGAAATATTCTTTAACTTCCTCCATGAAAAATGGAAATTCAATTTGAACAATAATGGATTTCGTGATTATCAAATGATACATAGTGCGATACAATCAAAACAAGGTATTAGAGGAATCTAAAGAATAAACACCTTGGAGAGATGACTCATCAACGGACTCTCTATCCTCTCTTTTCCATCTAGTAAATTCATTAGAGGATCAGAAGATGGTTTGAAATCCTTTATTTTTGAAACTCAATCGCTCTTTTGATTTTGGAAAATTATTATTTATCAACAATCAATATACGGCTTCTTATACACAACCATCTCCAGGGAGAATAGCGAATAGTTAGGATTTTTATTTTAATGGATAATTCATTCATGGGGAGAATATTTTCCCGCAGCAGGCACTAATATATTTTTAACGTATAATTAGATCGGGGAGTCATTCAAATTACGAACATAAGCACGTGGCTTTTTGTTTCCCTAAAATTGGAGCCAAAAGGCTCTATCCATTTATTCACTTGACCCAACTGAAAATTCCTTTTGTTTTGCTCTACAAATTTCAATCAGCACTGAGCTTTTCAAAATCAAATATTCTTAGAATTATCTATTGATACGACATGCTATTTTTTCCAGTCATTCCCATTTAGGATCAGTCGTGGTCGTACAAACTCTACCGATGGTATGGACGAATCCTTTGCTTCATCGAAATATGTAAAAGATCCTAGTCGCACTTAAAAGCCGAGTACTCTACCGTTGAGTTAGCAACCCGAAGAAAAAAATTAGAGTCTATAGATCTAGTCAAAACCAAATTAAAAATTTCATTACACAATCACAACATTGAACTAAGAAAAAACGGAAAACAAAACGTTTTTGAACCAAGACGTCACTGAACAGAAACCCGGTAAAATCAAACCAAATCACATAAAAATTAAAATTCTAGCTAAATGTAAAAATGGATAAAGCACCTCTTATCTTATGTTATCTTTGATTCAACCTTTTAAATGAATAAAAAAATCTATGGAACGAAGATAAATAGATCTTTTTTTTTATCCACGATCTAATTATATTTGTTCCATACACCGTTGTCAAGATAAATACTGTGAAAAATCGAATAAAAAACGACAACAAATTCAAGTCTAAAAAACTAAGAAAAACAGAAGGACTTGTGTTGGATGGGCACTACATGATTAAAGGGAATATCGCAATATTCTATTTCTAGATTGACATTTTTGAGCTATTCTATCTTAATTTTTCTATCAAAAAGGGGTTATGAATAGAGTAAGAAGGTAAATTAGTAAATAAAACTTAGAAAAAATCAATAAGATAGGGAACATCCCTACACTCTATTTTTCGGTTGATTATGGAGAAGTTCTCTAAAAACCTCCGCCTTCTTTGAAATATCATGAACAGTTCCTGTCGGTTTAGCACCTTTTTCAAGGAAATAGATAATAGCCGGAACATTTAAATAAGTTTGATTCTTTATCGGGTCATAAAAACCCACTTTACAAAGATCTCTTCCTTCTCTTCTAGATCGAACATCAATTGCAACAATTCGATAGACGGCTCATTGGGATAGATGTAGATGAACCCCCCCCCCTAGAAACGTATAAGAAGTTTTCCCCTCGTACGGCTCGAGAAAAAATGATTTGAATTCTATCTTTTATAGTATGGAATATATGGAAGTTGAATTACAAATAGATTCATAAAATCAAATAAATTATAGAATAGAATCAAAAGAAAGCCCTTTTTTTGTTTCGTTTTACCCCAAAAAGAAAAGCCATTCGTACTCATAACTCAAGTTAGATAATTATCAAATAGTTCAAAGAACATTCTTAGGAATTTCCTTTATTGAGTAGTCTTTAATCTTTTTCTGTCTCTCATTTAGAATTTTTTTTTCTTCTCTAGTTATTAACGTTATTAAGACAATTGAAAATAGTCTTTCCTTGTTCCAAGATCTTTTCTTTTTACTTTGAATCCTTAGGTTTAGACATTACTTCGGTGATCCTTAATCATTTCAAAATGGCAGCAACATACCCCTTTTTATGATTCGGTGTATTAAGGAATCATTAGAATGGTTGATTCCCACTTTCTACACTTTGAATCAAAAGAGTTTTACAAATTCGAAAAAATAGTACTTGTGGATTTGAAACGTGTTCGAATTAGATCCTTTCAATTTATATCTTAAAGATATACTTATACTTACGAAGTTGTTCCAACGTATTCATTGGCACTAACCCTAGATCCTTGCCCCTGAGAACTAACTTAATACTTTACTTTATACTCGAGCTCCATCATATTATCTTCTACTATTCGATTTTAATTACAATCGATATAGAACAGAACAAAAGATGTCGAGCCAAGGGCACCTTCATTGATATCTAAAATGACGGATGTAAGAATCCACATAAGATCATGTCCTTCAAGTCGCACGTTGCTTTCTACCACATCGTTTCAAACGAAGTTTTACCATAACATCCTGTAGTTTAGAAATGGAATCATGAGTAGTCATTGGTTTGGGTCAACACTGGGTATATCGTAATCCATTTTCCTTGTATACGGAGTTGCTCTATGTTTTTTTAATAAGAATGAAACTTAAATACAAAATTTCTTTTAATTTTATTGTATTTGTATAAGATATATTCTTATTCTTAATATAGAAAAATGTAGAATAGAAAGAAACTCAAAACAAGAAGTTCTTTTTTAGGAATTCCCGCCGAGAATTCACAGGAAATCAGTTAAAATCTTGAATTTCCTATTTCGACATCGGTATTTGCATACAGTCCATTTTGTCATCCTATCCTAAGATAGATAAATATAGTTTTCTTTTCTAATTTCACCATCGATAGCCGGAATAAGTAAAAAAAAAAATTGTTGTTATTGAATCTAGAACAACATATACATTCTCCATCTTTACTTTAAGTAATTTTTCTAGAATCCTTACATAAAGAGACTAGAATGTATGAATGCCCTCCTCTCCAAATTGTTATCTAGCTTTATAATTATCAATTCATTTTTTGAATTATTGAATTAGATTAAAAATAGAAATGCTTAAAAGGGGGGATTCAAAAAATAAGCATATGTTATATGGTATATGTTATATATGGAATTTACTTAATCTTTTATTAATTATTATTCAACCAGATTAAAGAAATGAAATTGTATACTTTTTATTACGGGGGATGATAAAGCATAAAGAAAAAAACATCTATTTTTCCGAGATACTTTATGTGAACTAGTCTAGGTATAAAGTCAAAGAAAACTGACTTGTTCTTATTTTACATTCTAGAGAATTACTAATTAATCGATCCATGCCTTTCAATTAAAGGATCTAGGGGAAAGTTTTCTAAGGCCTTCTTACCTTCAGTATGAATAGAAAAGGTCGCCGGGCCTATAACGAAAGGAGTGTACTATAAATGACTTATTTTTTTTATTCAAACTATTGCAATCTAAATTAACTATACTTGACTAAAAAAATGTAGCTATATCTATGTGTCAGTTGAACTCACTTAAGTTTGTCAAAAAAGAAAATATGGTTCGGAAAAAAATTAGTAATTAAAGAAGAATCCCACTTTATCCAAGAATCTATTACTCTCTTATTTTAACTAAATGGCGGTTTATTCAAAAAAAATTTATTCGGATATAACACATCTGGGACGGAAGGATTCGAACCTCCGCATAGCGGGACCAAAACCCGTTGCCTTACCACTTGGCCACGCCCCATTTCTATTTCTATTGTTCACTCCTAAACACTACTCTTGGTATGGGTTGTTCGTCAATTCGAGATAAAATATCTATGGAATATATTTTGATAGATTTTAACACATGTCGAGATAGAATTATCTAAAAATGGATTGATCATTACATATAATTTAATTAAGATATAAGATATTGTATGAAAGTAGAATTTCTTCTATTTTGAATTGAAAATAGAAGGATTTTTGATTGGGTGAGTTTAAAGAAAAAGAAAGATTTTTAAGTCTATTTTATATTTTAATTTTACTTTAACTCAATCAAAATGCAATTATCTCTAACCAAGAACAAAAAACCTTTTGTTATGCTTAATATCTTCAGTTTGAGCGGTATCTGTCTTAATTCTGACCTTTATTTGATTCATTTTTTATTTGCCAAATTACCCGAGGCCTATGCTTTTTTAAATCCAATTGTAGATCTTATGCCGGTTATACCTCTTTTATTTTTTCTCTTAGCCTTTGTTTGGCAAGCTGCTGTAAGTTTTCGATGATCTATTTAATACTGCCCTAAAAAAATGAATGATTTATTCGAACATAAGATCAGATAATTCTTATCTTAGAAGAATGAATCCTTGGTTCAAACACTGAAATTCTTAAATAGGTGCGCGAACACCTCATTTCTTCATTCTGACCCGATTTCAGTTGAAAAACTCGAGTAAGTTACCCCACAATTAGCTATTTTTTTTTTTTGGATAGTAAAGACAATTTTAGTACTGATGAATTTATGAAAATTCGTTTTTTTTTAGAACCCACTTAATTTCTTAGTATCAAAATAGGATAGTAGGATATATGTTATAAAAATGGCAAATCTATTCTCTTTTTTACAAAAAAAAAATGATATTGGAGATTGTGTAATGCTTACTCTCAAACTCTTCGTTTACACAGTAGTGATATTCTTTGTTTCTCTCTTCATCTTCGGATTCCTATCTAACGATCCAGGACGTAATCCGGGACGGGAAGAATAGAATAAAAAAATAGGATAAGGCTTTTTTCTTTTGTTTTCTTACTAATATTTTTATAGACTTTTTTGGATTTACTCCTTTAACTAATAACTAAAACAAATAAAGTTGACTTTCCGTGAAATTGAAAAGAAAACAAAAATAGAAATTCAATATAAACGGAAAGAGAGGGATTCGAACCCTCGGTACGAATCACTCGTACAACGGATTAGCAATCCGACGCTTTAGTCCACTCAGCCATCTCTCCTTTTGAAAAAGAATAAGTACTATGTTACACTACATATAATGTATTATATAAGGATTGAAAAAAACATTTCTTCTTTATTTTCTTATATTAATCTAAAGAGGGTTTAGCAGCAATCCCCGAATTTTATATATTTTTTTTATTTCGATCAAGTAAGAGTAAGTTCTTAAACGAGATCTTTCTAATAAACAAAAAAAAAAGAGAATACTTCTTGAATCTCGTCTGATTACAATCTTTTTCATTTCCCATAGCCTGGCCGGGTTAATACCTAGCCGGGCCTCTTTGTTTTCAGAATAAAAAAACTCTTCTTTCTTTTTGTTTTTGAATAGATATAGAGGTATGGATAGTTCGAATTCAGAAAATTTGCCCAAAACCGTCCACCAACAAAAGCTCGTTAAACTAAGCCCTTTCTTAATATTAAAATAACTAAGTGACCTGACAAAAGAAATCCAGACTCTAAATTTCATGATTTTTGCTAATAACCTTGGGATTACCTTTTGGTCGACAAAAATCCATTTCTATACAATAATGACATTGTAGCGGGTATAGTTTAGTGGTAAAAGTGAGATTCGTTATATTAACCCCCTTATAGTTAAGGGGTCCTTCGGTTTTATTTGTATTCCGATCAAAAACTTTATTTCGTAAAAAGGATTTAGCCCCCTTTACCTCGCAATTACAAATTCGAGGATAAATCCACATTCTCATGATTTTTATCCAAAGTTCAATTTGAAAATTGGATTATGAAATTATGAAACAGAATTGTTATTGAATTGGATCAATACTTCCAATTGAATAAGTATGAGTAAGGAATCCATGGATAAAGAAATTTTTTTTTCTAATCGTAACTAAATCTTCTCTTTTTGCGAGAAATTTGAAGCAAAATAGCTATAAATGATGACTTTGGTTTACTATAGACATCAACATATTGTTTTATCTCGGTAGAAAAAAATACTTTTCCTCAAGATTCTCGGCACTCGAAATAGAGAACGAACTAACTAGAAAGGTTTTTCTAATCTTCCCCTTCTATGGGGGTCATCTATAAAGCAAGCCGTCTTGAATGTATTCCAGATAGAAAAGCTGACATAGATGTTATGGGTCAAATTTTTTTTTTGCTTTTTTCCTTCACAGCTTAGATCATGGACTTTATCCATCTTCCATAAAGGAGCCGAATGAAACCAAAGTTTCATGTTCGGTTTTGAATTAGAGACGTTCAAAATCCGGAATTGACGTCGACTATAACCACTAGCCTTCCAAGCTGCCGATGCGGGTTCGATTCCCGCTACCCGCTATTTCTTGATTCTTTAATTCTCTTATCTATATATAAAGTGAATAAATATAGAATTCATAATTTATTAATGTATTATTTTCTTTTTTTCCCGAATAAGAGATAGAAAAGAAAAACTCGCAATGAAACGCGTCCATTGTCTAATGGATAGGACATAGGTCTTCTAAACCTTTGGTATAGGTTCAAATCCTATTGGACGCAATTTCTTTCCATTTTTTTTTTTACTATAGTCGTTAAATTGTTTAAAAGATTACTGCACTCTACTTTAGTTTC